AAAAACTCTAAGGATACCTTGGATCGCATCATATTCTTACATTCTATTGACTCTATTGACAATTTCGAAAAACTGTTGATACTATGAGCATAGTATCATGGCGGTCGGACATATATGCCCCCATCGTCTAGTGGTTCAGGACATCTCTCTTTCAAGGAGGCAGCGGGGATTCGACTTCCCCTGGGGGTAGGTTACTACAAAAGGAAGTTGAGCGTGCATTATCAATAAGCCTTAAATTGAAAAAGTAATTTCTTTTTCCTGGGTCGATGCCCGAGGGGTTAATGGGGACGGACTGTAAATTCGTTGGCAATATGTCTACGCTGGTTCAAATCCAGCTCGGCCCAAGAATTCGCTCATAGACCGTGAGATGCAAATTTTTGTCTTTCCAAAGCGCGCGATACGTGGGAATAAAAGAATTAAATTTTTTCTATATACATACCTTGTTTTATTTGCTCGATTTATTTGTTCCAAAAAATTCCGATCTAGATAATATAATGATCTAGATTCATATCAGTATTTATAAGTCTAAAAAAGAAAGTCTAAGGAAACGAGAAAATAAATATTTTTTATTGAAAAATTGATGATCAATCGAGATTTGGAAATAAGGAAAGAATCACTAATAATGTAATTCGTGTCACTCTAACTAAAACTAAAAAGAAAGTGCATAGTCATGTAGATATCACTATATCACTCGTGTCTCTGTTACAACACGAAAAATTGGAATTAAATCCTAAAAATCTTGATGCGGTATACCTTATTTCCCTGGGATTGTAGTTCAATTGGTCAGAGCACCGCCCTGTCAAGGCGGAAGCTGCGGGTTCGAGCCCCGTCAGTCCCGACGGATCCAATAAACACATCAACTCGCCTCTTCATTTTCATTTTTTGGTAAAAGAAGCATAATGAAATGAATAGAATTTAGGTCCTTCTCAATAGGGATTTTTTTCTTTTTTAGTTATTTCTCATCAAACAAAAATATATAAATTTTCATTACTTCAACTAGTACCTATTGGTGGGAGAGAGATATAATTGGATTAGTCCAATTATTGGGAACATCATATTCAGGATTCCAAGGGATAGCGTACTGGGTCTAGTCTTTCAATTTATTGCCTCTATCTAATGGAATAGAGTATCATATGTTTCTCGGGAGCACATACACAACTAGAATTCATTTCTTGTACACTACAAAATAAATTTTGAGTTACCCCGAAAAGACGTTTCAGATTAAAACTCTCTCCCTTTCTAGTTCCGATTTTGTTTAGATAGACCGGAATTTGGCTTTTTCACACTTTTATTTTTCTTACAAGAAAATAAAATTATATCATAAAAAAATAGGAGTTTCGAGTTTAACCCCCGCCCCTTTCATTTTACTTCGAGTGTTGTTATTTTTTTGGGGGGTTGTTATCAATGCAATGTAAGTGGAAAGCGGTCAGATGCTACTTCATCCGATGATTGTCCAAGGAAGATGGTAGGTTGTAGAAAGAGTGTAAAAGAATAATAAAGAAAAAGATTTCTTGATTCGATTACGAATTCCATTTTCTATTGAGTATGGATAAAGGATCTTCCTATGTTATACTATTTAATTCGCGACGACGAAGTAATTTGATAGTCCAGATATTGTTATTCATAATATTGATGCGATTCAATATCATCGAGATGTAATTCATCCCATTGAATTGACAGGCGAAATTTTGATTATCTCTATGGGATTAAATCCCGAGTTATTGCGAAGTAAAAACCACGGAGATTATGGAAGTAAATATTCTCGCATTTATTGCTACTGCACTCTTCATTCTAGTTCCTACTGCTTTTTTACTTATCATATATGTAAAAACGGTCAGCCAAAACGATTAATATGAATGAAACTTGACTTCTTATGTCTTTATCAATCTGAATTTTGTAAGAAATAAATAAAGGATTCCAATTTCGTTTCTTAAATCGTCAATTTAATACGTAGGCTAGAATCAACAGTATTCTACGAGATTTTATAATATGGTAGAAAGAAATATATAAATCTTTCTACCATATTATCTATGCGCGGTTTTGTAGTATATAAAGTTGTACTGTATAAAGATACAGGCTTAATATAGAGTAGAGCAATCTTCATATCGATAGAATTCTATCTATAGAATATACATAGGGCCCCAGTTATATTTCTTTGCTACATCTATTTTATTGATTTGTATTGATTCCGCTCAATCCTAAATAATGAAAAAAAGGGAGGGGTAACTCTTACTTTTACGGCTTGAATTCCGAGATTTCTTATTATTTCAAATCGAGATCCCAGTATCTATCGAAAAAAGAAAAAATTTTTAAGTAAAAAGTCTACGGGCAGGGTTCCCATAAAAAAAAATAAAAAAAAGCCAGTAATCTTTTTTTAGCATTCCAAAAAAGTATTTGATTGAATCGCTAACAGAAAGGAGTATGGGAACTTCTTCCAATTTAGAAAAGGGGTAGTAAATCCTACCAATTTGTAACACTTGAACCGCGCTATTAAATGAGTCGATGTCGATAAAGCCTAAATAAAATTTCTACAACAATAAAGAAAGCGGCGAGTACACAATATGTGACTCGCCGGGGGCAAGATTTTATTATGCGTAGTATCTTGTTGAAGAACCACTATGTAGATGTTCTTTACCCTAGAAAGTACGCATCCCCCTAATATTAATAACAGGACGCCTTTTTCTCTTTAAATAGGCAAATAAATAAAAAATAATAAGAAGTGGCTTGTTGTTCCCCATTGTCCCTATATAAGAAGTCTGATAAGAAAGTCTGATAGATAAGAGCCCTTCGGCGAAATAGAGAATTTAAGAAAATGAAAATTTCTTACCATACGTATCCCCTTCCGAAATACAAACATGGGAATCATTGAAATATCTGTTTGATTGACATTATTATTTTTTTTTATAGTTAAAGTTCAAACAAAACGCTTTGTAGAATGATCTATAAACCAATTTATAAAGTTTGATTCCTTACCGCAATTACATTAATAGTACTTCTAGAGTCCACTTCTCCCCCATACGACGAGTGAAAGGGAAAATGTAAAGACTACCATTAAAGCAGCCCAAGCGAGACTTACTATATCCATGTGAATTATGTCCCCTATCTCTATGAATCTGAAGGAATTATTCCATTCTTGTTTACTAATAATTTTAGTAATAATAGTGAAATCCAGGGTGTATAGTCAAAAGGGGATTCTTACCCCCAATTCTTTATGTAATGAACCAATTCAATAAATGCATTTATAATTAATTTTTAATACAAATTTTCTTATCATTATGATTTCTAGTAAAATTGGGAAAGATTAAGTACAAGCAAAATATGCAACGACCCCCATGGACAGGGGAGTCTAACTGTTAGTTCATGCTATATTAGTAAGACTCCCCCTTGGTTATCCAATCTAATTCAAGGCCCAGTCAGTAAATATTCCATTCCATTAGTAGTGGAAGGGCTATCAAGACTTCTCGACTCCCTTCAGAGTACGAAAATCTTTTTTGAATTCTAGACACAAAAAGTTACAGATCTTTCGAGAATCTTCAAGGGATTTCGGGTCTTTTGTTGACCAGGCGACACCCAGATTTGAACCGGGGAAAAAAGGATTTGCAGTCCTCCGCCTTACCGCTCGGCCATGTCGCCAAAAAAAATAGATGACAATATTACTCCCTTTTTTATTAGATCCACCCCTTCGATTGATTCTATAGTATCGCAAAATACACAATACCTAAAAACTTCCCCTATCCTTTCTATTGAAAGGGAAAATTTAAATTTTCCTTCACAAAAAAATTCATAAAGAATTTGAACCATTAACTATTGACTTGTGACTTGAATGTGAATTCGTGAATGATTTTGAGATTTGGGTCGAAAATTTTGTTTCCCTAATGACATAAGAAAGTCAAAATAATAACTAATTTTGATTGATTCTTTTCAATCAAAAAATCTTTCTTAATTTCCGTTTTTCTCAATTTCGATAATAAATAATTATAATAAAAAAAATATTGATATATGTAAAGGAAACCCCGGAACCAGAACAGAACTTACCCAGATATATAATCGGATATTCAAATATAATATATGATGCCGGTAGGGAATTCTCAGAAAATATCGTACTTAAATTTTTCATTGAATCGATTGAAAAAAGTATAAATTTGGATAGACCACCGCCCGCGCTGCCCCGAATAGAACTGCACTAAAAGAATAAAAGGGGAGACGGATATATAGGGATATATAGAAGATAGCTACATATGTTTAATAAATACAACTAAATATATATATAACCCGCTTCCCAAGCGTATTTTACAAATTCTAGTACTAAGTAATAATAAGAGAATCGGTCAAAGTTTATCTTTCTTTTCTCGGCAAATTTTTTTTACAATGAAATCCCAAAAGGGGTTAAGTAAGAAAAAATCAACGTTGTACTGTTTCTGATTATTCTATATTTATTTCGGCAAACAGATCAAATTCTGAATCCTTTTCTTTTTCCGGTATCCAATCGATTGGAATATATAATATCATTATAATAGTAGTAATTGAATCACTTTTGTTCTGATATACTATATACTAAAGCCCATAAATCTAAGCAGCAGAATTCTGGTTCCAAGAATTTTTTATCAATTCCTTTCATCTTTTCTCTTACAAATTCAATTCCGAAATTTTACTTGAGTAGAAAATTCTCTCTACCCCCCCATACATATTTCATACTGTCCATATATGGACATATATGGACATATATGGTATGGAATTGGGTAAAATTTTATGTGATTCAGTAAACAGAATAGAAATTCCATCGGCGTTGGGTCAAATCTATATGATTCGATGAAGAATGCGATAATAATGGGATTTTTCTATAAATGGGAAATTCGTTTCAAATGTTCCGGGATGGAAATGAGGGAATATCGACAATACCTGGGCTTAATCAGATACAATTTGAAGGATTTTGTAGGTTCATTGATCAGGGCTTGACGGAAGAACTTTATAAGGTTCCCAAGATTGAAGATACAGATCAA